ATTATGAGAATCAATCCTACTACTTCTAGCCCTGCGGTTTCCACACTTGAAGAAAAAAAACTAGGGCGTATCGCTCAAATTATTGGCCCAGTACTGGATGTCGTTTTTCCCCCGGGCAAAATGCCTAATATTTATAACGCTTTGGTAGTTAAGGGTCGAGATACTGTCGGTCAGCAAATTAATGTGACTTGTGAGGTACAACAATTATTAGGAAATAATCGAGTTAGAGCTGTAGCTATGAGTGCTACAGATGGGCTGATGAGAGGAATGGAAGTGATTAACACGGGAGCTCCTCTAAGTGTTCCAGTCGGCGGAGCTACTCTCGGGCGAATCTTCAACGTTCTTGGAGAGCCTGTTGATAATTTAGGTCCTGTAGATACTCGCACAACATCTCCTATTCATAGATCTGCGCCTGCCTTTATACAGTTAGATACGAAATTATCAATCTTTGAAACAGGTATTAAGGTGGTAGATCTTTTAGCTCCTTATCGCCGTGGAGGAAAAATCGGACTATTTGGGGGAGCTGGAGTAGGTAAAACAGTACTCATCATGGAATTGATCAACAACATTGCCAAAGCTCATGGAGGCGTATCCGTATTTGGCGGAGTAGGAGAACGTACTCGTGAAGGAAATGATCTTTACATGGAAATGAAAGAATCCGGAGTAATTAATGAAAAAAATCTTGCAGAATCAAAAGTAGCTTTAGTCTATGGTCAAATGAATGAACCGCCGGGAGCTCGTATGAGAGTTGGTTTGACTGCCCTAACTATGGCAGAATATTTCCGGGATGTTAATGAACAAGATGTGCTTCTATTCATCGACAATATCTTTCGTTTTGTCCAAGCAGGATCAGAAGTATCCGCATTATTAGGGAGAATGCCTTCTGCAGTGGGTTATCAACCTACCCTTAGTACAGAAATGGGTTCTTTGCAAGAAAGAATTACTTCTACCAAAGAGGGATCTATAACTTCGATCCAAGCAGTTTATGTACCTGCGGATGATTTGACCGACCCTGCTCCTGCCACTACATTTGCACATTTAGATGCTACTACCGTACTATCAAGAGGATTAGCTGCCAAGGGTATTTATCCAGCAGTAGATCCTTTAGATTCAACGTCAACTATGTTACAACCTCGGATCGTTGGCGAGGAACATTATGAAACTGCGCAAAGAGTTAAGCAAACTTCACAACGTTACAAAGAACTTCAGGACATTATAGCTATTCTTGGGTTGGATGAATTATCCGAGGAGGATCGTTTAACTGTAGCAAGAGCACGAAAAATTGAGCGTTTCTTATCACAACCCTTCTTCGTGGCAGAAGTATTTACTGGTTCTCCAGGAAAATATGTTGGTCTTGCAGAAACAATTAGGGGGTTTCAACTGATCCTTTCCGGAGAATTAGATGGTCTGCCCGAGCAGGCTTTTTATTTGGTGGGTAACATCGATGAAGCTACCGCGAAAGCTATGAACTTAGAAGTGGAGAGCAATTTGAAGAAATGACCTTAAATCTTTGTGTACTGACTCCTAATCGAATTATTTGGGATTCAGAAGTGAAAGAAATCATTTTATCTACAAATAGTGGCCAAATTGGTGTATTACCGAACCACGCCCCTATTGCCACGGCTGTAGATATAGGTCTTTTGAGAATACGCCTCAACGACCAATGGTTAACGGTGGCTCTGATGGGTGGTTTTGCTAGAATAGGGAATAATGAGATCACCATTTTAGGAAATGATGCGGAGATGAGTACTGACATTGATCCGCAAGAAGCTCAACAAACTCTTAAAATAGCTGAAGCTAACTTGAGTAGAGCTGAGGGTAAGAGACAAGTGATTGAAGCGAATCTAGCTCTCAGACGAGCTAGGACACGAGTAGAGGCTGTCAATGTTATTTCCTACTAGTCAATACATCAAAATAATCAAAAGAAGTTTTTTAGAAGTTCTTTATTATACACCACATTTAGATTCTGCCAATTGAAGACAATCAAGTCTAATCTGATACAACGAAAAAAGGAGGATGGGTAGAAAAACTTATTAGATACCGGAGTCAATGCAATGGTATCTAATAAGTTCTACCTACTATTGGATTTGAACCAATGACTCCTGCCGTATGAAAGCAATACTCTAACCACTGAGTTAAGTAGGTAATTTATCACCGCAAAAGAAGACCCATCACCTCGGGGATTATAGATAGAATATAATTTCTAAGCAATACCAATCTGTTAACAGTAAACGGATCAAAGAGTTATCATGTGAGATTAGGAAATATCCATCTTGACAAGAAATTATCTATATGTTAAGATATCTATGACAAGGGCTATAGCTCAGTTAGGTAGAGCACCTCGTTTACACGTGCGCCAATGCTTTTCAAGGGAGCTTATTATGCAATGAACATAGTTGATCTTATTGAAAAATCAATGTCTTACTCCATAGATTCGAGAGAACAATAGCATGACAAATATTTGGTTCGGTCCGATTTTGGTGCGAATTTAGGTGCCAAA